ATGCAGAGAGGGGTAGTGACATTGATCCGCAAGAAGCTCAACAAACTCTTGAAATAGCTGAAGCTAACTTGAGTAGCGCTGAAGGCAAGAGACAAACAATTGAGGCAAATTTAGCTCTCAGACGAGCTAGGACGCGGGTAGAGGCTATCAATGCAATTTCATAACTAGTGGCGCCGCGTCCGAATAATAAAAAGAAGTTCTGTTTATACACCCCATTTTGATTCTGCCAATTGAATCCAATCAAGTGTAATCAGATTTTGATTCAACAAAAAAATATTAAATAAATATAGAATACGGGTAGTGGGGTATGGAAAAGATACAAAATAAATAAAAAAAATGAAGGTGGGTAGAAATACTTATTAGATACCATCGACTGCGGTATCTAATAAGTTCTACCTACTATTGGATTTGAACCAATGACTCCTGCCGTATGAAAGCAATACTCTAACCACTGGGTTAAGTAGGTCATTTATCATCATAAAGAGAAACAAAAGGAACCCGTCACATCGATAGATTATAGATGGAATCTTACTTCTAAGCAATACCCACCCTTGGCAGGAAACAGATCAGAGAGCTATCGTGTCGGATCATGCAATATTCAACTTGACAATAAATTATATACATGATAAAATATTTATCACAAACACAATAACACAAGGGCTATAGCTCAGTTGGTAGAGCACCTCGTTTACACGCGCGCCAATGTTTTTTCAGAGGAGTCCATCATGTAATCAACAGAATTTATCTTAGTGAAAAATCGATGTCTTACTCCATGGATTCGAGGGAACAAGAGAACAATAGCCTGACAAATAGTTGGTTGGTCCTATTGAGGTGCCGATTTAGGCGCCAAATAGAACCCATCATTGATTTGATAATTGATAAGGTGAATACCCAGTCCATTCAATGCTAGGCATAATGAGTATAAGGAACTCAAAGAATCTCTTTTCGTCCTATGAACTTGAAGGTGTATGAAGTTTCATATTTATTTGACGCTTTGGGCAGAGCGATAGAGACTCCATTTAACTTAGGTTGATCTAGGCCGAAGGCAGACCTACGTCAAGATAATTCTTTTTTGAAACACTTTGGTATTGCTACTGAATAAAAATAAAGAATCAGAGCACGCGGAGCCATCTCATTATCTTTCTGTTAAGAAAAAAGATGGCGGACTCGCTGATATTTATATCAGTTGATGAAAGAGCCCAATGCAAAAAAAATGCATGTTGGGTCTTTGAAACAGTTCGAATCATTTCGATAATAATAAGTTTGATCTGTTTTACCGAGAAGGTCTACGGTTCGAGTCCGTATAGCCCTAATTTTTCATTAATGTTAATTAAAAACTTTATTTGTATTTTGTACTATATTTGTACTGTACATAGTATAGTTTTTTATTTCATTTCCTCATTATTATTTGTTGTTTGTAGCTGGCCGGTTGGTTGCTCCATTAAAATAGAATCGTTCCCACATTCTCGCTCGCGGGGATCATTCGGAACATGAAACTAAAAAAAAATGCATTTCAATGGAACTAATCGGCGTTTTAAAAATTTCATATAAACAAACCCATTCTTTTTCATTAATTTTCGTGGGTGAATTACATACATACACATTTTTCCTGTTTTCCTACCCATGATCAAAGAGTTAGTGAGACTACCCTTCTTTAGGTATATAAAATTTAGGTATATCAAAGAAGGTTCATTTTTTTAAGTAAAAATCATGGCATGAACCCGGCGAATCTAATATCCTCAAACCCATCTGCCCATCATTAAAAATAAAAAATTTACTGATGCTGACTTTATCCAAGAAGATTGGGGATCCATTTGAACTTAGACGAGTTTTAGGAATCCCCCGACTTATCCACTTTTTTTTGCGTAAGAACAACCCCAACTTATTGTTTCAGAGAGAATGAACTGATCCTAAATCTAGAATTTGAGTATAGGAGCCCGTGCCTTGTTATATGTAAGGGCTCCTCGCAATTCAACGCATTGAATCCAACCCACTAAGTTTCGTACAGGGAGAGATAATAAAATAAAATAAATAGGAAAATGCACTCTGTTTCCATACCTAATCAATAGAAGAAATAATACTCTATCTACCCCGATCTTAATGATAAATAATATACCACATTTATTTTATAATATTATATTCATACTCATTTTTTCATATATTTTTCTATTTAATTATTTATTAATATTAATAAATTTTTAAAATAAAATTCTAAATCTATTACTATTATTATTATATATCCTAATATCTAATATATTATTATAATTATAATAGAGAATTTAAAATCGAAATATGACTCAAATCAAATAAAATAAAAAAATATAATAAAAAAATTTCTAATTTTTATTGGAATGCCTTTTCTTTAGAGAGAACTCGAGGCCCGGTGAAAGAGAGAGTTTTATTTTTATATGAACATGATATGTCTATACCACATCGAAATAGAATCGAAAATCAAATCGAAGTAAGTATAAGGTGTAAATGGTGTTTTATATTCGACGAA